AAACTTCTCTTATTAATTCAAAATGTATTTCTTGTAGACATATAAATTAAATGAAATATAAAAAATAGATGAAAAAAAATTGCGTCCAATAGGATTTGAACCTATACCAAAGGTTTAGAAGACCTCTGTCCTATCCATTAGACAATGGACGCCCTCCATTCCGACTTTTTTCTTTAGAATTTTTTCCCCTTCCTATCTCTATACCCTGCTCGTAAAAATTTTTGTATGTGAGAGAATTTCGGAAAAGATGTGCGTTTACATTTAGAAAAGATGTGCATTTACATTTATTCAAATTACACATTAATAATCCACGCGCCATTATCATATATCATCATAATATCATATAATTAATATAATATGGAGCGGGTAGCGGGAATCGAACCCGCATCGTTAGCTTGGAAGGCTAGGGGTTATAGTCGACGCCAATTCATAATTGTTAATTTGAACGTCTCTAATTCAAAACCGAACATGAAACTTTGGTTTCATTCGGCTCCTTTATGGAAGATAGATTTCCAGATCTAAGTCGTAAACGCAATAAAAAAATGAGATCCATAACATCTATGTCAGCCTTTCTGCCTTAATAGACCCAAAGCAACTCGCTTTTTAGATGATCCTTCTAGAAGAGTGGAATTATAACAAATCCTTCTAGTTACTTCGTTCTTTATTTCTACTTGTTCGAATCTTGAGGAAAATAATTGTGTTTCCACCGAGCTGAAACAATATGTAGGTGGCTTTAGTAAACCAAAGTCATCGTTTCATTTTCATAGCTATTTTGCTTCAATCCCCCCTCTAAAAAAAAATAGAAGATCTAGTTACGATTAGAAAAATAGTTTGCGTATCTCCCTCCATGGATTCTTTACTCATACTCATTCAATTGGAAGTCTTTATCCAACTCAAAAAATTATGCTTCGCGATTCCATAATCCAAATCCAATTAATTTATAATTGATCCTTGGCTTGGGTACAAATCCCGAGAATGTATATTCTTCCTCAAATCGTTTATTGAGAGGTAAAGGATTAAATCCTTCCTAAGAAATAAAGTTTTTAATCGGAATATGAATAAAACCGAAAGAACCCTTAACTATTTAAGCTGTTAATAGAACGAATCACACTTTTACCACTAAACTATACCCGCCACAATGTTATTATTGTATATGAATGGACCATTTGTCGAACAAGAGCATCATACATAATAAAGATAGTAGATAGTATCGGAACAAAATATTGAAATAATGAGTTCTGTCTTGGGTGAGTTATTTAGTGACAGGCGTGGCCTGAACCATTTAAGTTAGAACATAAAAAGGACTTATGCAAAAATCCATAGCTATATTTTTTATTTCCCCTTTTTCTATTTGAGTATTCCCGTTATCTAAATGCAATTCGAATTTAATTGCTTAACTTAAACTTAAAAACTGATAAAATTTATCTTTTGTATCTGTATAAAGATAGAATAAAGAAATCAAAGAATAAAAAAAAAAGACTTTTTTTTTTATTTACTTCATGTGTAACATAGTAATTATCCTTTGTTCAATTGGGAGAGATGGCTGAGTGGACTAAAGCGTCGGATTGCTAATCCGTTGTACGAGTTATTCGTACCGAGGGTTCGAATCCCTCTCTTTCCGCCTCTTCTGATGACTTGAGATTTTCTTTCGAATTTGAAAGAAAATCTCGAGCACTTTTTATCATAATTAAATATCTCGAATAGATAAAATCATAAGAAAATGAAGAAATCAAGCAACAAAGAATCCCTTATTTTTTTATTCCTCACGTCCAGGATTACGTCCTGGATCATTAGATAGGAATCCGAAGATGAAGAGAGAAACAAAGAATATCACCACTGTGTAAACGAAGAGTTTGAGAGTAAGCATTACAAAATCTCCAAGATAAGATTGTTTTTGGTAAAAAGGGGAATAGATTATCCATTTTTATACCACATATTCCATTTTTACACCAAACAAAACAAGAAATAAAGTGGTTTCTATAAAAAAAAGGAATTTTCGTAAATTGTAATAAGACTCTTTCGGTATGAAAATGAGTTTTTATGTGCACAATTAGTTATTGTGGGGACCCTATTATAGGGTCCTTGTTCACTGGAAAAGGTCAGAATGAGGAAGTGAGGTGATCCAGATTCATCGTGCTTATTGAAGAATTTCCATGTTTAAATTGAGGTTCATAATGTAAGACTTATCTGATCTTATCAATTGATTGTTATAATATTAATATTTCTTTTTTTCATTGACTAAATCATGAATGTTTGTAAGACAGTATTAAAGATCTCATCGAAAACTTACAGCAGCTTGCCAAACAAAGGCTAAGAGAAAAAAGAATAAGGGTATGACTGGCATAACATCTACGATTGGATTGAAAAAAGCATAAGCCTCGGGCAATTTGGCAAAGAAAAAATTACTCGAATGAAGTATAGAATTAAGATAGATACAGATTAAACTAAAGATATTAAGCATAACAAATGTTTCATTCTTGGAGATAATTGTATTTTGATTGAGTTATTGATATAAGGTAAAAATTAAGAAAGTCAAAATAGACCCCCAAATACTTCTTCTTTAACTAACCCAATCAAAAAGCCTTCAATTCTCAAACGAAAATAGAAGGAATCATACTTTCATACAATATCTTAATTGAATTATATGTAATGATCAATAAATTCAGTTTAATTTTACAACTACACGTGTCAAATCTTAGCAATAATCTAACATATTCCATAGATTAGATATTGGGGGAATTGACGAATGACCAACACCTATATTAGTATTTATTAGTATTGAATAGAAATCTAAATGGGGCGTGGCCAAGTGGTAAGGCAACGGGTTTTGGTCCCGCGACTCGGAGGTTCGAATCCTTCCGTCCCAGAGCCGTCCAATTCTACCAGAATAAAGATTGCTTTGTTCTATTAAAATTAAAAGAAAAATCTTCTGTTTAAGTAAGATTAAGAGTGTAATGTTTAGTTTATTTAATAGTTCCTTTTCCGATTTCTAATGATTCAGAAAAGAATCGTATGTTTTACTTTCTTTTTCACAAATCGAATCGAGCACTGATAATATACAGAATCTATTTGTGATACAGGTAGGATAGGAATATGGATCAATATATAATAAAAAAAAATATGCACCTGCTTATCTTTTCACTTATACAAGATTGTCCAGCATACCTTAGCCCCCCTTTTTTTATGATTCACTAGCCCCATAAAATTTGTCAGTAGATAGGAGTTAAGCTACAATGGCGGTCGAAATTTTAATATGTAACAGATGCATTTTTTTATCTAAATTTTGGATTTCACATCTGGTTCTAATTAAAAATTGTAAATCAATGTAACGATTGGATCGGGGGGGAGGGTAATTTAGACATTCCATTCACTTCACTTTGATAAATAATTACAATTACTTTTATTAAATATTAAAATAAAAAAAAAAATGGAATTTTAGTAAAGATTACTTAGCCTGAAGTAAAACAAAGTAGAAACAATGTCCATATTGCACCGCGGTTACTCTATTTCATTGACAACGACATTTCTGTTTTGGTGAAGAAGATCTGTTATTCCTTAAATCTCTGCGATTACCTCCATTGAATTGACAATTGTTTGAGAAATTTTGATGGATATGACAAGATCATATTATTCCAATATTTTTTTTTTTTATCAATCAGATCGGGTCAAATAAAAGAATAACGACCTAAACTTTACACAAAACTTTTCTATTCATCCCCCAAAAAAAGAAATACATACAAAATAACAAAATATATAAATATATAAATAATAAGAGGTTAATAAAAATTAACCCTTGTTGAGACTTCGACAGATAAATAACCATACATATAGAAAAAAAATAAAGTATTATTATATATCGATTGAGCCAATGATTATTCACGATTCCATATTGAATCAATTCCATACCGGTTCCAAACTAGAGGAATGTTATGGTAAAACTTCGTTTAAAACGATGTGGTAGAAAGCAACGTGCGACTTGAAGGACATGATCGGTTGTGGATTCTTACATCCACCACTTTTTTATATAGGAATTATGAGGTGCTCGTTGGCTCGACATAGTTTGTTCTGTTCTACTCTACTGGAACCTCCGCTTGGTTGGGTTTGGGGTTAAAGTAAAAAGTAAATAGTACATGATGGAGCTCGAGCGGAAAAAATCAATTTATTTCTCAGAGGTAAGGGTCTAGGGTTAATGCCAATCAATAAGTTGGAACAACTTCGTAAGCATATCTTCGATATAGAAATTGAAAAGATTAAATTCTAACATCTAACAAAAGGTCTTTTTGTATTTGAAACTTTTTTTGTTGGAATTGGGAAAACTATTTCGATCAAAAGTGTATCACATGGGAATCAATCGTTCGTATGACTCTTCGACAGTCAATAAATAACAAAGGGTATGTTGCTGCCATTTTGAAACGATTAAGGATCACCGAAGTAATGCCTAAACCCAATGATTCAAAACAAGGATAAACGATCCTGGAACAAGAAAATGCCATTTTCAATTGTCTCAACAACTTGAGCAGAATAAAAAAAAAATTGGTTAGAGATGGCTCAATAAATGAAATGCCAAGGACTCAGGATTTTCCTTTGAACTCTTGGAGAATTATTCAACTTGAGTTATAAGTACGAATGATTTTTTCGGATTTTTCGTTAAGGAATAATAAAAAAACTATTGAATTTATTATTTTTTTTTATGGACCTATTTATTTGCCTTGCCACTCTATACACTATGACATAAATGAAAATCATTCTTTCTCGAGCCGTACGAGGAGAAAGCCTCCTATACGTTTCTAAGGGGGGAATTGTTCATATATATATCTATCCCAATGAGCCATCTATCGAATCGTTGCAATTGATGTTCGATCCCGAAGAGAAGGAAGAGATCTTCAGAAAGTCGGTTTTTACGATCCAATAAAGAATCAAACTTATTCAAACGTTCCTGCTATTCTATATTTCCTTGAAAAAGGCGCTCAACCTACGGGAACCGTTCATGATATTTCAAAGAAGGCAGAGATTTTTAAAAAACTTCGTGTTAATTATAATTACACGAATTAAAATAAAAATTTATATCCAATCCAATATTCCAATATGAAATAGAAAAACTTGAGTAAATATATGCATATGCACTAACAGAATAAATACATATACGATATGGGATTATCTTCAATTGGGTGGTTTTTGGTGAGACTCTGCTAAAAAAAAATGGGCCAAGCTTGCTTATTGTACCCTTAATAGTAAATAAACCCGAGATTTTCTTCTTCTTTATTTTTATTTAAATATTTAAATTGAATTTCTTTTTATTTATTTCTTTTTTACATCTACACTTTTTTGATTCTCTATGTAGGTTAGCTATGAAGTGCCAATCTAACACAAGTCCTTATTATTTTATTTCCATTTTTTTTTTCTTTTGTTTTTTCAATGTCCATATTGACAATAGTGTATTGAGCAAATATAATTGATCGTGGATAAATGGATCTATTTATCCCCGCCCCAATAAGTTGGTTAGTTCATGTAAGTGATGGGTTCCTTTGACATAGCACAAGAAGTCTCTTTTGAATAAACAAACAAAAAAAATGGAAAAATTGAATTAAAAGAAAAAAAAAGGGGGGGGGTCCGTTTATATATTTATCTGGGAATTGATTATTATATAATATAATAAATATATATATTATATTTAGATCTGTTCATTATTTATGTTAATAATCAATTATAAAATATAAAAAAAAAATGTTTTTGGGGTGGGACCAGTCTCTCTTGTTTTTTTATTCCGATCGTATCTACGCACCATAATTTTATTTTTGGGTTGCTAACTCAACGGTAGAGTACTCGGCTTTTAAGTGCGGCTAGAATCTTTTACACATTTGGATGAAGCAACGGATTCGTCCATACCGTTGGTAGAGTTTGTAAGACCACGACTGATCCTGCGCGGGAACGAATGGAAAAAACAGCATGTCGTATCAATGAGTAACTCCAAGATAAGAGTACTTAATCCTTACGGGATCGGTACAAAATAATATTTGTTTTGATTCTTAGAACGGTACAAAAAAATCAATTCATGGTTGGATCAAGTGAATAAATGGATAGAGCTGAGAGGCTCAAATTAAGTTATAGGGAAATAAAAAAAGCAACGAGCTTCTGTTCTTAATTTGAATAATTACCCGATCTAATTATACGTTAAAAATATATTAGTCCCTGGTGCGGGAAAAGGTTATTTCATAACCTTAAAAAAAGGTGGAGAATCCGTTTATTTTATGAATCCTAATTATTAACAATATCCCTGAGTGGAGACGAATGTGTAGAAGAAACAGTATATTGAGAAACATAATTTATTCTAAAGTCAAAAGAGCGACCGGGTTGCAAAAATAAAGGATTTCTAACCATCTCGGTATCTTAATCTTATAACGAGCAAAAAACCAATTGGATGGAAAAAGAGAGAATCCCTTGATTAATCATCTCCGAGGTATCTATCTTACTATATACCTTGTTTTGACTGTATCGTACTATGTATCGTTTGATGGCCCGAGAAATCCCCTATCCTCTGCTTTGGTTCAAATCGAATTTCAAATTAAAATGAAGGAATTACAATTACAAGGATATTTAAAGATAGATAGATCTCGAGAACGAGACTTACTATATCCGCTTCTCTTTCAGGAATACCTTTATGCACTTGCTCACGATCCTGGATTAAATAAATTGATTCCTTATGAACCTATGGAAAGTTTAGGTTATGACAATAAATATAGTTCACTAATTGTTAAACGTTTAATTACTCGAATGTATCAACAAAAGTATTTGATTATTTTGGCTAATGATTCTAATCAAAATAAATTTGTTGGGCATAAGAAAAATTTTGATTATCAAATGATATCAGAGGGGTTTGCAGTCATTGTGGAAATTCCACTCTCACTGCGATTAGTATCTTCTCTAGAAAGTAAAGAAATAGCCAAATCCATTAATTTACAATCAATTCATTCCATATTTCCTTTTTTAGAGGATAAATTATCCCATTTAAATCATGTATTAGATATACTAATACCCCATCCTATCCATCTGGAACTATTGGTTCAAACCCTTCGCTGTTGGATACAAGATGCCTCCCTTTTGCACTTATTGAGATTCTTTCTCTACGAGTATCATAATTGGAATAGTCTTATTACTCAAAAAACGAAAATTCATTTTTCATTTTCAAAAGAGAATCAAAGATTATTCCTGTTCCTATATAATTTTCATGTATATGAATCGGAATCCATATTTGTGTTTCTCCGTAAACAATCTTCTTATTTACGATCAACATCTTATAGAGCTTTTCTTGATCGAACACATTTTTATGGAAAAATAGAACATTTTCTGGCGGTTTTTCATAATGATTTTCATATTACCCTGTGGTTGTTCAAGGATCCTTTCGTGCATTATTTCAGATATCAAGGAAAATCAATTCTATCTTCAAAAGGAACTCCTCTTCTGATGAAAAAGTGGAAATATTACCTTGTAAATTTATGGGAA